TCAAAAAAGGGGGGTTCCTCCTTTTATCGTTGTATGTGAAAGACATGTATTCTTCAAAATGGATCGTTCTTTTTAGTTATTATCTATACTTATTTCGTGTATGTGGATAATTTTTTTAATATACTCTTTTTAATATACATTGTTTTTTTACTTTAACATATAAATATATAATAAACATACAAATATATATAATACAAATATATTTATATATACATGTATATGTGATATATATATCACATATACGTATGCGCGCACATCACACATCACATATATAAATGACATGAGGGAAAAAAATGGAAGAAAATAAGGGAAAATAAAAATTGATTAAGCCCAGAGTGCTATGTCCATAATTCAAAGTAAGGAGTATCATAAGATTTCTGATAAACATAAGTTTTTTTTATTGGGTTTCAATCCAATCAATCAGTTACACAACAAGTTAGGTAATTACTCCCTTCCCAAAATGAACTAGAATACCTAGGTATTTTTTTTAATTCGAATATAGATACTATGATCCATATTTGAATAAAAAAGTACTCTTTTTTTGGTCTAACTCTTTTTCCTTACTATATATAGTATACTATATAATATATTTATTATACTATTATAGTATAATAAATATGTTTATTAATCACAAAAAAAAAAAAAAATCAGAATAATTAAGAATCCCAATATTTGACTTTTTTTTTCATGTCCTTTTTTTTGTTTATTTCTTTTATTATTGTTCCTTTCTAAAAGGATAAAAAAGATAAGAATTGGTGAATCGAGAACAATTTGTAATTATAAGAAAAAAAAGTTTCTTTTCTTATGGAACATACATATCAATATGCGTGGATAATACCTTTTCTTCCACTTCCAGTTACTATGTCAATAGGATTTGGACTTCTACTTATTCCGACAGCAACAAAAAATATTCGTCGCATGTGGGCTTTTCCTAGTGTTTTACTCTTAAGTATAGCTATGGTGTTTTCAGCCAATCTGTCTATTCAACAAATAAATGGAAGTTTTATCTATCAATATCTATGGTCTTGGACCATCAATAATGATTTTTCCTTAGAGTTTGGATACTTGATCGATCCACTTACTTCTATTATGTCAATACTAATTACTACTGTTGGAATCATGGTTCTTATTTATAGTGACAAGTATATGTATCACGATCAAGGATATTTGAGATTTTTTGCTTATATGAGTTTTTTTAATACTTCTATGCTGGGATTAGTTACTAGTTCAAATTTGATACAAATTTATATTTTTTGGGAACTTGTGGGAATGTGTTCTTATTTATTAATAGGGTTTTGGTTCACACGACCAATTGCAGCAAGTGCTTGTCAAAAAGCTTTTGTAACTAATCGTGTAGGGGATTTTGGTTTATTGTTAGGAATCTTAGGTTTTTATTGGATAACAGGTAGTTTAGAATTTCGGTATTTGCTCGAAATAACTAATAACTTAATCCAAAATAATGGGGTCAATTCTTTATTTGCTACCTTGTGTGCTTCTTTATTATTCGTCGGTGCAGTTGCTAAATCCGCACAATTCCCCCTTCACGTATGGTTACCTGATGCTATGGAAGGACCCACTCCTATTTCGGCTCTTATACACGCTGCTACTATGGTAGCAGCAGGAATTTTTCTTGTAGCTCGGCTTCTTCCTCTTTTCATAGTCATACCTTATATAATGAATTTCATTTCTTTAATAGGTGTAATAACACTATTATTAGGGGCTACTTTGGCCCTTGCTCAAAGAGACATTAAAAAAAGCTTAGCCTATTCCACAATGTCTCAATTGGGTTATATTATGTTAGCTCTAGGTATAGGTTCTTATCGAGCTGCTTTATTCCATTTGATCACTCATGCCTATTCAAAAGCTTTATTGTTTTTGGGATCCGGATCCATTATTCATTCAATGGAACCTATTGTTGGATATTCACCAGATAAAAGTCAGAATATGGTTCTTATGGGTGGTTTAACAAGATATGTTCCAATTACAAGAACTACTTTTTTATTGGGTACACTTTCTCTTTGTGGTATTCCACCTCTTGCTTGTTTTTGGTCCAAAGATAACATTCTTAATGATAGTTGGTTGTATTCACCAATTTTCGCAGTAATAGCTTATTTCACAGCAGGATTAACCGCATTTTATATGTTTCGGGTATATTTACTTACCTTTGATGGGTATTTCCGCGTTCATTTTAAAAATTACAGTAGCACGAAAAATGGTTCGTTCTATTCCATATCTCTATGGGGAAAAGGAACTCCAAGAGGAGTCAATCCAAATTTACTTTTATCAACAATGAATAAAAAGGTTTCTTTTTTTTCAAAAGAAAGATCCAAAATTGATAATAATGTAAGAAATAGGATACGATACTTTAGTACTTACTTTGGAAATAAATACACTTCCATGTATCCTCACGAATCGGACAATACTATGCTATTTCCTCTTCTTGTATTAGTACTATTTACTTTGTTGGTTGGATCAATAGGAATTTCTTTTGATCAAGGAGTAATAGATTTTGATATATTATCGAAATGGTTAACCCCATCAACAAATCTTTTACATTCAAGTTCTAATTATTCTGTAAATTTGGATGAATTTTTTACAAATGCAATTTTTTCGGTAAGTATAGCAATTTTCGGACTATTCATAGCATATATTTTATACGGATCCGCTTATTCATTTTTCCAGAATTTGGATTTAATCAATTCATTTTTAAAAGGGGGTCCTAAAAGAATTCTTGTGGACCGAATAAAAAATGTGATATACAATTGGTCATATAATCGTGGTTACATAGATATTTTTTATACTAGAGTTTTTACCGTGGGGATAAGAGGATTAACCAAACTAACTCAGTTTTTTGATAGACGTATAATTGATGGAATTACAAATGGTGTTGGTGTTGCAAGTTTTTTTATAGGGGAAGGGATTAAATATATGGGAGGTGGGCGAATCTCGTCTTATCTATTCTTGTATTTATCTTATGTATCAATATTTTTATTTATTTTTTTATTTATAATAAAATAAATTCCTATTATATCTCTGAAATGATGAATCTCATTTTAAAGAAGAAAAAAAAAATGTTTTGTCTATTCGATCCAAAAAAAGCGGAGAATGCACATTTGCTTGAAACATTTCCCAAATAACCGTTTTACGTCTTTGAGCACGCATGGATCCTTTGATTATATCCCGACGAAAATCCGATTGTTGCGAGTAACGTATCAAAGCCACCTCTTCTGCTTGATCACTATTATTAGTATTATTTGTAGTTGTAATAGGGTTGGTATTCTGATTGTTATCAGTATAAATTACTACGCGTTTGGCTTTTCTTGAACGAATTTCATGATCTTCCTTAGATTCTTCCTCATTTTCTTCCTCCTGTTCTTCCAAATCATCAGTTAATTTGTATGACCACCGAGGAACCCTTTTATGGATTTCTTCTATTCCAATAGATTTATTTCTAATTATTGTTTGATCGTTTGGATCAGTTGTAATTACATCGAATACCCATTTTAAAGCTTTTGTTTGATTTTCAAAATCAATTCTTGTTTGCTCTCTCAATAAAGAATATTTTTTAAAATGCAAAATGGGTGCAGGCTCAAAAGGAAATTCTTTGATTGAGGTTAAGGAATTACCAATATAATTCAGTAATGATTCCCTATCAGGCGGATTCTTTTGATGTTCAAATTTTCTGGAATAATTAGAATTATTAGGAAGTAGCCCATAAATCTTATTTATCCAATTGATTTCTATGGAATCCTCCGTATCTGTAGAAGTGATTAAATCATTCATGATCATATGTGAATAGAATTTTTTTATTGTTCCACGATATGGTCCCCTCAAAAAGGGGTCATACGTTTTGGGCAAGTATTTTTGTTCGTTTTCATCATTGCATAATCTGGTCCTTTTTTCGAGCATATCTAGAGCAAGAAATCCCTTTTCTTTTTCTAGAGCTTTTGTTCGACTTATTAATTCATTGTTCAAGTTGTACTTTTTTTGCTCATTGGTATAAACCCAATAATGATACTGATCCACATGGGATAATTTTTCTGTCGTGTACAAAGACATTTTTCGTTCTATCATTTCCGAAAAAGTCGATAAACTAGGTGGATATGTAAAAGATATTATTTGTTTTCCATCACTTGGACATGTATAAAAAAAATATTGTGCCATTTCATTTCGTACAGCATT